ATAGGTAGGGATGACAGGATTTGAACCTGTGACATTTTGTACCCAAAACAAACGCGCTACCAAGCTGCGCCACATCCCTTCAATTGGTCTACAATGTCATTGTAGAGAATTCCTGTCTTGTTTTCCACATCGTTATTTCCCCAATTGCTATATACAATTTCTCGGGCCATTTCGTCTTTTTGGTCTCATTTAATTAAAAATGGAATATAGAAAAGTAATATATAAAAAGATAAAAGTAATATATAAAAAAAGATAATATTGATTATATAATAATTATATAGTAAAAGACTTATATACATATGAAATACGGAACGGAATTCGTCGTAAAAATAAAGGAGTCTTTTTCGGGAATGCTCGGGGACACATTTTTTCGGTTTTAAGAAAAAGAAAATCTTATTCACCGGACCCTTGTACCTTTCGATTTGAATTAGGAATTCCGTGTACAACTATAAGTGGTCCTTAACTTCATATGCATCTGATCATATATGTATTACTATTATGTATTCCAATCAAATATGTATTCCTATAAAAGAAGGAGGTTGTTCAATGCGAGATCTAAAAACATATCTCTCCGCAGCACCGGTACTAAGTACTTTATGGTTCGGGTCTTTAGCAGGTCTATTGATAGAGATTAATCGTTTTTTCCCGGATGCGTTGACATTCCCCTTTTTTTCATTCTAGTTATTGACATGGGAAGGAATAACGAAGATTCGAGCTAGAATTAAATATCTGTGATTAATCCCTCTTTTCTCTTTTTTCCCTTATTCTAAACAAATAAAAAAGGGAAAAAAGAGAAAGAATAAAAGTGGATTCGCCAACTGCGAGACTCGGATTCAAGTTCGAATTAAATTAATATTAAATTAATTAATAATAGAGGAATGAAATGAATGGAGGTAGAATAAAAAATAAAGTAGGTCTAGGGCAAGAGTATTATAGAAGATACTTAAATGAAATCTTGTACTAGTGAAATACTAGATACTTAAATGAAATATTGTACTGTGATTTGAAATATAGTTTTTCAATAGTTGTATATTATTTACTATATTGATTGCAGCGAAATTTTTCATAATTGAATTTCAAGTTAGTCACTTCTATTTTTTTCCTTTCTTCTTCTTCGTTTCGGATCGAAAATAGAAGCGTTGAGTCAATCAAAAATCCAAGGGAGGTTCATGGCTAAGAGTAAAGATGTCCGAATAACAGTTATTTTGGAATGTACCAGTTGTGTCCGAAATGGTGTTAATGTTAATAAGGTATCAACGGGCATTTCCAGATATATGACTCAAAAGAACCAGCACAATACGCCCAATCGATTGGAATTGAGAAAATTCTGTCCCTATTGTTACAAACATACGATTCATGGGGAGATAAAGAAATAGATCGAACCAAGCACTTGCGTGTCACCCTTTCAAGGAAAGGGAAAATGACATTATATATATAACATATATAAATATAAATAAATAAACCAAATCCTATTTCTTTATTCTAAAATTCATTTTATTTTAGATTCGACTGAAATAGGATTTTGGGGATAAGGAATAAACTAAACAAACCATGGATAAATCCAAGCGACCCTTTCTGAAATCCAAGCGACCCTTTCTGAAATCCAAGCGACCCTTTCGGAAATACAAGCGGCCCTTTCTGAAATCCAAGCGACCTTTTCGTAGGCGGTTACCCCCAATCCAACCGGGGGATCAAATTGAGTATAGAAACATGAGTTTAATTAGTCGATTTATTAGTGACCAAGGAAAAATATTAGCTCGACGGGTGAAAAGATTGACCTTGAAACAACAACGATTAATTACTCTTGCTATAAAACAAGCTCGTATTTTATCTTCGTTACCCTTTCTTAATAATGGGAAACTGTTTAAGACGAAAGCGAAACGAATTAACAAAAAATTTAATAAGCGAAAGAAACGCCTTAAGAATAAATTTCATCCGAAAGATAAAAAAATTATCAATAAATAGAAGTATTTGAAAAATCGATTCAAGAACAAAACGGAATCGCGTTAGTAACAGCGAGAACGGCCTTTCCAGCCGAGATAAAGGCTTTTCCGGCCAATTTTTAAAAATACAGCATAATAAAAAAAAATAAGAAATAGAAACAGCTTAATGATAAACTTTTTAAAATAAAAAATACGGAATGTCATGAAATGAAAATGGGCGAGTCGACCGCTAGACCTACGAGTCTTAGAGCGAGAAAGAAATAGGTTTACTCTTTTTTTACTTGAATCAAAATTCCAATCCGAACTCAACCGAACTCAACCGAAGATTGAGGTTTTGCTCTAAAAATCCCAAAATCTAGATTTGATTATCGTGTCTTAAGAAAAAAAAGAATTGGCAAAGAGTAAATCTTTTTTTTTTTTTTTGAATGTGTTCATTCATTTTGACTACTTTTTCATATTTTATCATATTCTATCAATTATCCATTTTGACTCTACCCTCCCGGAGTTCATTCTCCGGGGAACTCCATTTAAATTATTCCTGCGGATTCTTTCCAATCTACTTCTTTTACGATCTCGTTGGAAATAATAGAAATGGAATTCCTATTTGATATAGCTATTTGTGCAAGTATTTTACGATTAAGAAGCAACTGTCTCTTGTACAGATCGTGTATTAATCTACTATAACTATAGGATACCCCCCTTTCGCGCATTACTGCGTTTATTCGAGTAATCCACAAACGACGAAAGTTTCTCTTTTGCCTATCCCTATCCCGATGTGCTGAATCCAAAGCTCTTATTTTCTGTTGACTCATTGTTCGAGTAAGTCTTGAATGAGCCCTTTGAAAGCCTGATACAAAGGAACGTACTTTTGTTCTACGTCTCCGAGCGATAGATCCCCGTTTAGTTCTGGTCATTGAATAAATGAAACTTTGGCGAATAACGAATTCATTTCCCCTCTTTCAGTTATTCTTTGTCCCTTTTCTAGTCTATTAATAACAAAACAGCTTTTTCCAATGTATAAACTAAAAATTCCAATGGCTTTGGCTACTCTAACCTTCCCGACCACAATTTTTTCTTTTTTCTAGGCATTTCACTTCGAAATAGGAAGTTGTATTCTATTAGGTATCAAAAATAGAGTCAATAAAAAAAAATAGAAATAGATAAAGAAATAGTGGATTCCATCGTTTCTATGGTTACTTCTTAAACGGTGAGGTCTTCTCTATACACCGGAGCCTTTATTTAATATTTAATTTAATCCATCTTATTGGGAACTTGTATAGTTCACATTCTTTGGCTCTACCCATGAATTAGCCAGTAATAGGTCTTTCACAACGAGATCTACCTATACAGTAACGGTATTTTATTATGAAGGTTGGCTGGGTAGCTGACCCTGTTAGTCCGTTCTTGCAAGGGGCATAATCTTTCTTTTTTTTAACTAAGATTTCCTCCGCTTAATGGATAACCATTTTCTACCAATGGAGAATTGCTTCTCATCTTAAATTGAGGTGATTGGGTTTGCACCAATGGAAACCATAAATTTCATACACAATAGAGGGATATGATAGATTTTCTTATTTTGAGATAGTGAATGGAGTTCACTTTTACATTCTATCCTATTCATCGGGATGGATCATTGATACTGGAAAATTGGGTTTCTTTCTTTTGTCCGAGCTCATGATCTGAACGAGTCGCACATACACCCTAGTACATGTTCCTCGACGCTGAGGGCATCCCCGAAGAGCGGGGGCTTTTGTGACATTTCTGATTGGCTGTCTTGTATTTCTAATAAGTTGTTTAATAGTTGGCATGTTGAATCGTATACATAATGGGCTGGTTTAGATCGATCCTAACCAGATGATTATGAATGGCTTGTTTTCTTTTATTTAATATTCTATTAAACTTGGTTAAGATTCTATTAAACTTGGTTAAGAAGGGAAAATCTCAAATGGCCGCTTGCGCACACTCGGGTTTTGACGAAATTCAAGCTTGCCACTCGCTACAAGATCAACAATTCCATAATCTTTGGCTTCTTGTGCTGACATAAAAATATCTCTTTCCAGGTCTATCTCTACAACCCAAAGGGGTTGGCCCGTTATTTTTGCATAAGCCTCTCCGACCAACGCACGCAGGCGACAGAATTCCTTTATTTCGAGGAAAGTTTCTCCCGTTGGTGTCTCAAAAGGAAAAGTATTAGGTTGATGGATCATTATCCTACTGTGAGGGAGTGCTATACGTTGGGTAAATGTTCCTCCGGCCACGATCAAAGATGCCATTGAGGCGCATTCTCCGATACTCAATGTATGCATCGTGGGTGGCAAATATACCAGCATATCAAAAATAGCGAATCCATCTACCATGGATCCGCCGAGAGAGGATATAAAGAAATACAGATCGTTTACCTCACCCTCCAAACTGAGAAATACCATAAGACCTACAATTTGATTTGAGAGTTCGGTATCAATCTCTTGGACTATAAAAAGGAATCCCCTTCGATAAAGTCCGTTGTATACGTCAACCCAAGACGCTTCTTCGTCTCCAGAAATTTGAAAGGGTATTTTTGGAACACCTACAGGCATAAAAGAAAAATTAAGTACTAGATTTCACTTTGATGTGGAAACATAACAATCGGTTTATTGTCTTTCTAATATTGTCGTTTATCGTATTTTATCCACAGATTCGAAAAATTCATAAAGAAAGACAGAATAAATAAGGGAAAATTCTTACGAATAGGCCCTTCAAATGATGAACAAGTATGGACGTATTCACTCATAGAAAACGGTATCAACCTCCCCATTGCGTATTGGTACTTATCGAGTATAGAATAAATCTGCTTCTCTTTGTTCCTACGAACAGAATTTTTCCATTATTACTAACAGAATCAAACAAATATGAATCCTTGCTCGGAAATAATCCACCGAACAGGGGAGGTTCATAACATAGTTATAGTATAGTCTTTTCCAATGCAATAAAGTTACGTAGTGTCTTTTTTTCTTTGATAAAGGGGTATTTCCATGGGTTTGCCTTGGTATCGTGTTCATACCGTTGTATTGAATGATC